CATCGATTCCGGTATCTAATAAGTTCCTACCTACTATTGGATTTGAACCAATGACTCCCGCCGTATGAAAGCAATACTCTAACCACTGAGTTAAGTAGGTCTTTTATCACTACAAAGAAAAAAAGAGACTCATCACTTCGGGGATTATATATGGAATATTACTTCTAAGCAATACCAATCCTTAACTTAATTAAGAGGAAACGGCCAAACAAAAGAACTATTCTATTATGTAATTATGGAATATCCATCTTGACAAGAAATTATCTATATGTTAAGATGTCTATGACAAGGGCTATAGCTCAGTTGGTAGAGCACCTCGTTTACACGTGCGCCAATGCTTTTCAAGGGAGTCAATCATGTAATCAAAAAATCTTATTGATAAATCGATGTCTTACTCCATGGATTCGAGAGAACAAGAGAACAATAGCCTGACAAATATTTGGTCAATCCGATTCGGGTGCGAATTCTGATGCCAAATAGAGCCCATCGTTGATTTGAGAATTGATAAGGTGAATACCCAGTCTATTCAATGCTAGGCATAACGAGTATAAGGGCCTCAAAATAACCTCTTTTCGTCCTATGAACTTTAAGGTGTAAGAAGTCTCATATTTGACTCTTAGAGCGGAACGATAGAGACTCCATTCAATTTTAACTTAGGTGGATCTAGGCCGGAAGCAGACCTATGTCAAAGTAACCCCTCTTTGAAACACTTTGGTATTGCTCTTAGATCAGAATTCAAATAATGAATCAGAGCAAATGGAGCCATCTCATTATCTTCTTGTTTTCGGTGAAGAAAAAATATGGTGGACTAACTGATCTTTTCATCAGTTGATGAAAGAGCCCAATGCAACAAAATGCATGTTGGGTCTTTGAAACAGTTCAAATCATTTCGATAATAAAAAGTTTGATCGGTTTTACCGAGAAGGTCTACGGTTCGAGTCCGTATAGCCCTATACATTATATTTACATTCTATTTTTAGTTTTAATTTCTGCATCTCATTAGTACTTGTTTGTGGCTGGTCAGTCGGTTGGTCCATAGAACTAGAAGCATTACCCTATGATCATATGGATTCATAGGGTCAGGAAAATGAAAACAAAAATTGTATTTAATTGAATGGATACTATTAATATTTATTAAATCTCGGATAAAAAATCCAATCCATTCTTCTTCATTAATCGTCGTCGGTGAATTACATACCTGTCATGATCAAAGAGTTAGTGATATACTTTTGCTTTGATATTGATATGTATACCCAATCCATTTTGAAGTTTAAATCATGACATGATCTTGGCTAAAAACTCCAACCCGACTCAACCAAATCTAATCATAAGTCACATGGATCGAGTACCTATTATTGGTTTTGTATTTGTCGAATACCCTGACAAATCGCTTTTTGGTAGAAGAACAACCCCAATTGATTGTTTTAGAGATAATGAATTGGTCATAAATATATCAAATCAATATTTGTACCCTCTTCTATTTCTATGAGTTGGTTTGGAGATTTGATTTATTGAATCGTTCGATTTCAATTCAATAATATGTTATTTTTTTTTCTATTACTATTAAATTTAATATTATATTAAAAGTAGAAGTATCTTATGTAGAATTTACGATTCCGCCGATTATACCACTATGCTATACTTCATTATGTAGGTTTGCTTCAAAACAAACTTTTTCTTGTAACGAAATTTAACGCCTTACTAACATTGGTTAGTCTTACTAAGTTGCAGTGACAAATAAGTATTTTTGTTCATTCCAAATCACGATTTTTACTACTTGAGTTTAGTGCTACAAATTGATGCAAAATAGAATGCCTTTTGCATTATAACTCTAATTAAATACCTTGATTTTTATTGTTCCTTAGAGAGTGGGATAGTAGAGATCCAACCAAAGTTTCTAATTTTGTTTGGTATGAAAACATTTTTTTTATATTTTTTATATTTTGCAATCGATTGAATCAATTAAGAATTATATCAATTTTATAAAAAAAAGAAAATATAAATCTAGGATAGGGCAAGAAGAGAGAATATAATCGTTCGATGCATTAGATTATGTTTACATATTCATATCGAGTCAATAGCCACAATAATCCTCTACCCAAATGATTTTTATATTGAATAATACTTCAAATAGAATATACTATAAATCCCAGGCCTTTTAACTAATAACTAATGCTTATATGTTATATCGCTAACGCTAAGAAAAAAAATGCTTATTTCGCTTAAGAAGTTCTGGACGAATTGACAATTCCAATTCGAATCGACTAATTCAGTATATTCCACATTAATAGGAGTGCATCTATGTTTCTGCTTCACGAATATGATATTTTCTGGGCATTTCTAATAATATCAAGTGTTATTCCTATCTTGGCATTTATCATTTCTGGAGTTTTAGCCCCGATTAGTGAAGGACCAGAGAAGCTCTCTAGTTATGAATCGGGTATAGAACCCATGGGAGATGCTTGGTTACAATTCCGAATTCGCTATTATATGTTTGCTC